AGTAATTTTATCTATAGAATTTTCCAAAAAATTTATTAAGATAAGTTGCTTTTGATTAACCAAATGATTCATTTCATTAATATAGATACTACTTTCACATACCACAGTGGAAGAAATATTTTTAAGATTCTCTAAACTATTGGCAACAATCGTTGGATCATGTTGTTTCTCATACATTTCTTTCAAAACTCGGTTTGGTAAAAATTCAATATCTAAATGCCCATAGTTTTTTTTCATAAATTTAAAAATTTCAGGCCGTTCAGTATACCAAAATTCACGTAAATCATCCGGGATTGGATGAGAGTACCATAAAGATGGCAAATAACGATAAAGAATTACATCTTTCATTCTCCCATCAATTAATAATCTTCCTGGTTGTCCTTCACTAGGCAGAAATGGCATAGTAAAAACAAGATGATTCAATGCATCAGCAAATTTCCCTACAAGTCCAGATATAATAGCACTTGTTAAATCAAGTCCAAAAATAATTGGTGAAAAACCTGCCATAACATCAAAAATCCAATCTGTTAATGAAATTACGTATACCCATGGACGAGTGTATGGGTTGATCGTTAAAAACCAATATAATTGAATCCGAAATTGAAGAAGTGATAAAAAAAGTAATAATCCAACAAATAAAGATTCTCTAAATACTTCCAGCCTTGTAATATCAATTGCCATATCAAGATGAATTTGAATCCATTGAGACAACCAATCTGGTAAGAAAAAGATATTACTATAATTTTCTACATAAAAATTATAATAACCGTCGTGTTTGTGTTCGTAAAAAACTTTTTCTATCGTGGTGCTAGATGGAAGATTACCTACAAACGCCTCTAGTAAACTCTGTGGTTTCGGAGCTGCTGGAACGTTTTGAGCATGTCGTGGTAGACGTGCTACAAGATCAGTCATCGTTTGATTTCTGTCTGGGTCAGTTACTAACATACCAGGATTTTGTGGATAGTTAAAAAACTGTTTAGCTACTATCTCATAAAAAGAACTTATTTTTTCAATTGTAGCAAGTTTAAATTCTAATATTTTACGCTCTAAAGTCATATACTAGTTTAATTAGGAAATATAATTTCAGTTCTAATTAATTATTATTAATTTAACAATACAAATTTGTTAAATCATTAATTATCGTGTAAGTCGATAATCTTTGAATTCGTATTTTTAAAATTAAAAATTACAAAATCCATATCTTCCAGCGAGAAATAAGTATTATATCTAAAGTTAGGTAGTTTCATCGGGATAGTAGGATTTGAACCTACGACACCCTGGTCCCAAACCAGGTACTCTACCAAACTGAGCTATATCCCGTAATTGAAACTACCGAATCAAAGATCATAAATCTTTTATCTACAAACTAAGTGAAGACAATAAATATTATACAGGAATTTTTATTAAGATTGCAAGCTTTAGTTACAAAGAAGAATATTTAAAAAACTAAATAGTTATTTATTAAGCTTTTTGCTTCTTATTTTGATCTTTTTCTTTTTAAACTTGGTATTAAAAGTTTAACTGATAATTTATCTAGTTCTATTTTATCCTCTAATATTTTATATACTTATCATTCAAGCGAAATTATAGAAATAAATATTAATATTAATATATAATATAATATTGAAAACTCATATTTACTAAATAGTCGTAAAAGTTTATTTTTTATTTTTTATGAGAGTTTCGTAGATTTTCGTCTCCCAAAAGGAGAAAGTCAATGGCAATAAGCTCAACAGAGCGTCGTGCAAAAAATGTACAAGTTTTTGTAGAAAAAGACGCTGTGGAAACTAGTTTTGAAAAGTGGGCACAACCTGGTCATTTTTCACGAACATTAGCAAAAGGTCCAAAAACAACAACATGGATTTGGAATTTACATGCTGATGCACACGATTTTGATAGTCAAACAAATTCATTAGAAGAAGTTTCACGTAAAATCTTCAGTGCTCATTTTGGTCAATTAGCGATTATTTTCTTATGGATTAGTGGCATGCACTTCCACGGTGCATATTTCTCTAACTACTCTGCGTGGTTAACTGATCCAATCGGTATTAAACAAAGTTCACAAGTAGTTTGGCCAATTGTAGGTCAAGAAATTTTAAACGCTGACGTAGGTGGTAATTTCCAAGGTGTTCAAACTACATCTGGTTGGTTCCAAATGTGGCGTGCAGAAGGTATTACAAGTGAAGTTGAATTATACTGGATTGCAATTGGTGGTCTAGCTATGTCAGCAATTATGTTATTTGCTGGTTGGTTCCACTATCATAAAGCGGCACCGAAATTAGAATGGTTCCAAAATGCAGAATCAATGATGAATCACCATTTAGCAGGTTTACTTGGTTTAGGTTGTTTATCTTGGTCTGGTCATCAAATTCACATTGCATTACCAATTAATAAATTATTAGATGCAGGTGTTGCACCACAAGAGATTCCATTACCTCACGAATTTTTAATTAATCGTGATTTAATGGCACAGTTATATCCAAGTTTTGGTAAAGGTTTAGCACCATTCTTTGGTGGTAACTGGGGTGAATACTCTGATTTCTTAACATTTAAAGGTGGTTTAAACCCTGTAACAGGTGGTTTATGGTTAAGTGATATTGCTCACCACCATTTAGCATTATCAGTATTATTTATCATTGCTGGTCACATGTACCGTACAAACTGGGGTATTGGTCACAGCATGAAAGAAATTTTAGAAGCTCATAAAGGTCCATTCACAGGTGAAGGCCACAAAGGTTTATATGAAATTTTAACAACATCATGGCATGCTCAATTAGCAATTAACTTAGCTATGATGGGTTCATTAAGTATTATTGTGGCTCATCACATGTATGCAATGCCACCTTATCCATTTATCGCAACTGATTATGCGACACAATTATCATTATTCACACACCATATGTGGATCGGTGGTTTCTGTGTAGTGGGTGGTGCTGCGCACGGTGCTATTTTCATGGTTCGTGATTACACACCAGCGAATAACTACAACAATTTATTAGATCGTGTATTACGTCACCGTGATTCTATTATCTCACATTTAAATTGGGTTTGTATTTTCTTAGGTTGTCACGCTTTCGGATTCTATATTCATAATGATACAATGCGTGCGTTAGGTCGACCACAGGATATGTTCTCTGATAAAGCAATTCAATTACAACCAATTTTTGCACAGTGGGTTCAAAATGTTCACTTATTAGCACCAGGAACGACTGCTCCTAATGCATTAGCAACAACAAGTTATGCCTTTGGTGGTGACGTTGTTGAAGTTGGTGGTAAAATTGCCATGATGCCAATTAAATTAGGAACAGCTGATTTTATGGTACATCATATTCATGCTTTTACTATTCACGTAACAGTTTTAATTTTATTAAAAGGTGTATTATATGCACGTAGTTCAAAATTAATTCCTGATAAGGCTAACTTAGGTTTCCGTTTCCCATGTGATGGTCCTGGTCGTGGTGGTACTTGTCAAAGTTCTAGTTGGGATCATGTATTCTTAGGTTTATTCTGGATGTACAACTCAATTTCAGTTGTAATTTTCCACTTCAGTTGGAAAATGCAATCAGATGTTTGGGGAACAGTAGCACCAGATGGTGCAATCTCACATATTACAGGTGGAAACTTTGCAAAAAGTGCCGTTACAATTAACGGATGGTTACGTGACTTCTTATGGTCACAAGCTTCACAAGTAATTCAATCATATGGTTCAGCTTCATCTGCTTATGGTTTAATTTTCTTAGGCGCGCATTTCATTTGGGCATTTAGTTTAATGTTCTTATTCAGTGGTCGTGGTTATTGGCAAGAATTAATTGAGTCAATTGTATGGGCTCATAACAAATTAAACTTTGCACCAGCAATTCAACCACGTGCTTTAAGTATTACACAAGGTCGTGCTGTAGGTTTAGCTCACTATTTATTAGGGGGTATTGGAACAACTTGGGCGTTCTTCTTAGCACGTTCACTTTCAATTTAAAACTAAGCATATTCAAAAAAGTTAAAAGTAAAATTTTTTATTTTTAACTATTTTTATTTACAACCATTAATTATATTAAAAGGCATCTAACAATTATGGCAACTAAATTTCCAAAGTTTAGCCAAGCCCTTGCACAAGATCCAGCAACTCGACGAATTTGGTATGGTATTGCTACTGCTCATGATTTAGAAGCACATGACGGTATGACAGAAGAAAATTTATACCAAAAAATCTTCGCTTCGCATTTTGGTCATCTAGCTATTATTTTCCTTTGGACAGCAGGAAACTTATTCCATGTAGCATGGCAAGGTAATTTTGAAAAATTTGTAACAGATCCATTAAAAACGAAACCTATTGCACACGCAATTTGGGATCCACATTTTGGTGAATCTGCATTAAAAGCATTCAGTAAAGGTAATCCATACCCAGCTAATATTGCATTTTCTGGTGTTTACCAATGGTGGTACACAATTGGATTTAGAACTAACCAAGAACTTTATTTAGGTTCTGTTGGTTTATTAGTTTTATCTTGTGCATTATTATTTGCTGGTTGGTTACATTTACAACCAAAATTCCGTCCAAGTTTATCTTGGTTCAAAAATAATGAGTCACGTTTAAATCACCATTTATCTGGTTTATTAGGTGTAAGTTCACTAGCATGGACAGGTCACTTAGTACACGTAGCTATTCCAGCTTCACGTGGTGTTCATGTAGGTTGGGATAATTTCTTAACAACTCCACCACACCCAGCAGGTTTAGCGCCATTCTTTAGTGGTAACTGGACTGTATACGCAGAAAATCCTGATAGTGCAAATCATGTTTATAGTACATCAGAAGGTGCAGGTACAGCAATTTTAACTTTCTTAGGTGGTTTCCACCCACAAACACAATCATTATTCTTAAGTGATATGGCTCATCATCACTTAGCAATTGCTGTTGTGTTTATTGTAGCAGGTCACATGTACCGTACAAATTGGGGTATTGGTCACAACATGAAAGAAATCCTTGACGCACATCGCCCACCAGGCGGCCGTTTAGGTGCTGGTCATGTTGGCTTATTCGAAACTGTTACAAATTCATTACACATGCAATTAGGCTTAGCATTAGCATGTTTAGGTGTTGCAACTTCATTAACAGCTCAACACATGTATGCTTTAACGCCATATGCATATTTATCTAAAAGTTTTACTACAGAAGCAGCTTTATATACACATCACCAATATATCGCTGGTTTCTTAATGGTAGGTGCTTTTGCGCATGGTGCAATTTTCTTTGTACGAGATTATGATCCAGAATTAAATAAAGGTAATGTTTTAGCACGTATGTTAGAACATAAAGAAGCAATTATCTCACATTTAAGTTGGGTATCATTATTCTTAGGTTTCCATACATTAGGATTATATATCCACAATGATACAGTAGTAGCTTTTGGTCAACCTGAAAAACAAATTTTATTTGAACCTGTATTCGCAGAATATATCCAAGCTGCATCTGGTAAAGCCGTATACCAATTTAATGTTTTATTAGCATCTGCAGATAGTCCAGCAACTATTGCTGGTAATCAAGTTTGGTTACCAGGCTGGTTAGATGCAATTAACAGTGATAAAAATGACTTATTCTTAAAAATTGGTCCTGGTGATTTCTTAGTACATCACGCTATTGCATTAGGTTTACACGTTACAGCGTTAATCCTTGTAAAAGGTGCTTTAGATGCACGTGGTTCAAAATTAATGCCAGATAAAAAAGATTTTGGATACAGTTTCCCATGTGATGGTCCTGGTCGTGGTGGTACTTGTGATATCTCTGCATGGGATGCATTCTACTTATCAATGTTCTGGATGTTAAACACTATTGGTTGGGTAACATTCTACTGGCATTGGAAACATATGACAATTTGGGGTGGTAACCCAGGTCAGTTTGATGAATCATCAAATTATATTATGGGTTGGTTACGTGATTACTTATGGTTAAATTCATCACCATTAATTAATGGTTATAATGCTTTCGGTATGAACAATTTATCTGTATGGGCATGGATGTTCTTATTTGGTCACTTAATCTGGGCAACAGGCTTCATGTTCTTAATTTCTTGGCGTGGTTATTGGCAAGAATTAATTGAAACATTAGTATGGGCTCACGAACGTACTCCATTAGCAAACTTAATCCGTTGGAGAGATAAACCAGTAGCATTATCTATTGTACAAGCTCGTTTAGTAGGTTTAGTACACTTTAGTGTTGGGTATATTTTAACTTACGCTGCATTTGTTACTGCATCTACAACTGGTAAATATGGTTAATATCTATTAACTTATCTTAAACTTAATATACTAATTATTAGTATATTAAGTTTAATAATTTTTCTTTGTTAAACTCAAATGATGAAATAAGTTTCTTATCAGATGGAGATACATTAGAAATAGGATCTTGGGTATTTACCTAACATAATTGATATTTTTGATCTAAAATAACAAAGATCGAGGTGACAATGACACATTAAAAGATCTTATAGATAAATCAAATAAATCTTAACAAGCTGAAAAAAAGAAGTAAACGGGACTGACGAGACTCGAACTCGCAACTTCCGCCGTGACAGGGCGGTGCTCTAACCAATTGAACTACAATCCCAATATGAAGAAAGTTCACATTACTATATTAATTTAAATATAGTAATGTGTCAATATTTTTTATTTATAATAAAGGAGAAACAGGGATTCGAACCCTGGGTACAAAAAATTGTACGATAGATTAGCAATCTATTGCTTTCGACCACTCAGCCATTTCTCCTGAATTATTAAACTACGTTTCTAGTAGATGGCTCTGGTGGGATTTGAACCTACGACCTTGGGCTTATGAGTCCCCTGCTCTAACCACTGAGCTACAGAGCCTTACTCTACTTTCATATATTAGAATTGTACCATGAGATCAAAAATTATGGTCAAATATTTTCAAAGATTAATCAAAAATTTAAATTATTTAACAAATTTGTATTATACATACAATTCTAAAATAATTCCATATAAAATTATAGTAATCTCTTTAAATAATTATAAATTTCGAATACATGAACGATTTCTGGACAAATATTCTCCGTTACCCCCGGTTTTTTATTAGTAGTTTAATCGGACTAATTTTGGTTATATTGACTCCTTTTCGTAATTTATTTAAAACACCAAAATTACGTGTCTTTGTAATCTTAGTTCTTTTCTTATCAATTTTAACGCTATATACTATTATTAAAAATATGGTAGGTTTATAAATTCTAGTTTTATAAATTAATAAAATTAATTAATGTCTAAAAGAAGATCAATAATAATACGTGGAACGGCTCGTAAAATTAAAGCAAAAAAAACGGGAGCATTTGCTTTATTAGATACTTTAGTAAGAAATAATACCCGTTATATTTTTGGTTATCCTGGTGGAGCAATTTTACCAATTTATGATGAATTATATTTCTGGGAAAGTAGAAATACAATACAACATATTTTAACACGACATGAACAAGGAGCAATCCATGCAGCTGATTCATATGCACGAGTTACAGGACAAATAGGAGTTTGTTTTGCTACTTCTGGACCAGGAGCAACAAATTTAATTACGGGTATTGCTACTGCCCAATTAGATTCTATTCCAATTTTAGTAATAACTGGGCAAGTAAATACAAACTTTTTAGGAACAGATGCATTCCAAGAAACAGATATTTTTGGAATTACATTACCAATTGTTAAACATTCTTATAAAGTGACAGACCCAAATGATATGTGTCAAATTGTTTCTGAAGCTTTATATATCGCTAAAAATGGACGACCAGGGCCTGTTTTAATTGATGTACCAAAAGATATCGGTGCAGAACAATTAATGAATTATGAGAATACCCATCAAAATAATATCCAACAATTAATTGGTTATAGATTTCAATATAAAGTTTCAAAGAAATTAATAGCTAACGTTTTAAAAGCAATTAAAACAGCAGAACGACCCTTGTTATATGTAGGTGGTGGAACAATCGCATCAAATGCGTATCACGAATTATTTATTTTAGCACATGTTTTTGCAATACCAATAACAACTACCTTAATGGGGAAAGGTGCATTTCATGAAAAAGACCCACTTTCAGTTGGTATGTTAGGAATGCATGGAACTGCGTATGCAAATTTCGCAGTTAGTGAATGTGATTTATTAATTGCAGTAGGAGCTAGATTTGATGATCGGGTTACAGGAAAATTAGATTCATTTGCAAGCTTTGCAAAAATTCTACATTTTGACATTGATCCCGCTGAAATTGGTAAAAATAAAATCGCTGACTTGTCAATTCTAGGTGATATTAAAAAAGTTTTACAAGAAATTTTATTAACACATAAATGGAATTGGGAATACAGTTATCTTCCTGTAAAACGTAAAGAATGGCTAAATAGTATTCATAAATGGCGAAAAGCATATCCATTAATTATACCAACACGAGCAAATCAATTATCTCCACAACAGGTTATTAGTAATATAGGAAAAACTTATCCAAATGCATTGTTTACAACAGATGTAGGTCAACATCAAATGTGGTCTGCTCAATTTATAAAATGTGGTCCAAGACGTTGGTCTTCAAGTGCTGGATTAGGAACTATGGGATTTGGTTTACCAGCAGCAATTGGTGCTCAATTAGCTTTTCCTCATAGACAAGTTGTTTGTATTTCAGGTGATTCGAGTATTCAAATGTGTATTCAAGAATTAGGAACAATTGCTCAATACAAATTGCCAATTCGAATAATGATTATAAATAATCATTACCAAGGTATGGTAAGACAATGGCAAGAATCATTTTATGAGAATCGATATTCTCATTCTAGCATGGATCAAGGTCAACCTAATTTTGTTGCTTTAGCAAATTCATATAATATTAAAGCAATCAGTATTCAAAATGTTTCTGAGTTAGAGAAAAATTTAGTAACCTTTAATGATTACCCACATCCTATTCTTTTCGAATTTTTAGTTGTTGAAAATGAAAATTGTTATCCAATGGTAAGTCCTGGCGCAACTAATGCTGCTATGAGTGGTATCACATATAAATCAGATGAATTAGAAATATTACAAAGATATAGTGTAACGGATTCCAATATAGACGATTTTTTATCAATTAAAACAGAAGAAAGTAAAGCTGCTGAAGCTGAAGAAGCTAAACGACAAAATAATTTTTCACAAACAGACAAAAATTACGAAGAATTTTATTAAAAATTTTATTGGGCCGAGTTGGATTTGAACCAACGTAGCGAAACGCAGCGGATTTACAATCCGCCCCCTTTAACCACTCGGGCATCGACCCTTCATACAATATGATAACAAATTAAATTAAATAATACAATAAATATAAAACTCTATTTCGTAATAGACTAAATTTAAGTCAATATTAATAAGTAAAAATTTATTTTTTACTTATTAATATTGACTTACTGATAATATTTGTTTATAATAAAATATATGAGTTAGATCATAATTACTGGGTAATTAACTCAGCGGTAGAGTGTCTGCCTTACAAGCAGAAGGTCACAGGTTCAAATCCTGTATTACCCATACTTTTTCTACAAGGGCCTATCGTCTAACGGATTAGGACAGAAACCTTCTAAGTTTCCAATGTAGGTTCGATTCCTACTGGGCCTAATATGAATATAAATAAAACATTTTTAAATACTTATATAACAACAAGTTAAATACTATATCTTTATTTATTATATTTAGAAAACAATTAACCTTGTAATTCCGAGTATCTGCTTCAGAAAAATACGACAAAGTACCGTATCTATTTGTTGGTAAAGAGTAGTATCATAATAAAATTTAACTCGTAATAAAAATATTTTTTCTTTTTTTTAATTAAACTTTCTAACAATTTTTATCATAAGGTATGATCATTTAACTAGTAACTCAAAAAAATTAATTTTTTCTATAGCTCAATATACAAGAAAATAACTAAAGTATAAATTGGAATGATCTTTTCATTAATTAATTCAGAAATAATAGAGTATAGGGTTAAAACAATAGAATGATTTATGAAAGGATAATCATTAATATAGTTCTATAAATTTATATTGATGGGTAACACAGCTCTTTAAAACTACAATTAGAAATATAATATAATAAACTATTAGTTTTTATGGAGTATTAAATAAAATTAAAGCTGGTGAAGGGATTTGAACCCCCAACCTACGGATTACAAATCCGTTGCTCTACCATTGAGCTACACCAGCAATTCCATGTAGTGTTCTAAATATTAAAATCTTAATTAACTAGTAATCTTCTAGATTTTAGTATATAAGGATCGACATAAAAAATCAATACTCGAGAAGTATTTGTTATTTTGGCGTCTACTAAACAGGACCGAAACTTATTAGATATATATTAAAAAAATTTAGAAATCAATCAACAATTGAAAAGAAACTCTAATTAATAAAATTTCTTTTCAATTGAAAGCATTAAAATTAACTAAATTTTGCTTTACCAGTATTAATACTATCTGTTAATGCTTGTAAAATTAATTTAATTGATCGAACTGCATCATCATTACCTGGGATTGGAATATCAATTAAATCAGGATCACAATTTGTATCTAATACTGAAACAATTGGAATACCTAATTTTCGACATTCACGAACAGCTGTAATTTCACGTTTTTGATCTATAATAATTGCAACGTCTGGTAAATTCTTCATGGTTTTAACACCATCTAAATGTTTACGCAATTTTTCTAACTCTTTAGATCGTTGTGAAGCTTCTTTTTTTGGTAAAATGTCAAAAACACCATCAGCTTCTTCTTTCTCTAATGATTTTAAACGCTCAATTCGACTGTTTAATGTTACCCAGTTTGTAAGCATACCACCTAACCAACGGTGATTTACATAATATGAATTACATCGTTTTGCTTCTTGGGCAATTAGAGTACTTGCTTGACGTTTTGTTCCAACAAATAAAAATGTTTTATTTTGTTCTGCTGCTGATTCAAGATATGATGTCGCTTCTTTCAATAACTGAGCAGACTGAACTAAATCTAATATATGAATATTATTTCGTTCTGTATAAATATAAGGGAACATTTTTGGGTTCCATCTATGTGCTTTATGTCCAAAATGAACACCAGCTTCTAAAAATTGGGCTAAAGTAATCTCAGCCATAAAAGTTTATAACTCCTTAACAAATAAACTAATAGATTTTAATTAACATTACCAAAATATCAAGCAAACAGTCTAGTTTTTAATTTAAAGGTTTTGATATTGATTCGCGGTTAACTTTAAATAACTTTTGTTTAATGAATTTTTTGTGAAACAATTTATATAATTTTGTGAACCTGTTCCAGCTGGTATTAAATGACCAATAATAATATTTTCTTTCAATCCTCGTAACCAATCTACACGTCCTTCGATGGCAGCTTTTGTTAAAACTCGCGTAGTTTCTTGGAAACTTGCTGCAGAAATAAAACTTGGATTATTTAAGGCTGCTTTTGTAATCCCTAATAGTAATGGGACATAAAACGCTGGCTGTTTATTATAAGTTTTTATTATCTCATTTATATACTGTATATGATATAAATCTATAACTTCACGTGGTAATAATGGTGTATTTCCTTCATGTGTAATTAAAACTTTTGTTGTCATCTGTTTAATGATAACTTCTAAGTGTTTATCTGCAATAGATACACCTTGTGATTCATAAACGGATTGTACAGAATTTAAAATTAAGGATTGAACTTTTTTAAAACTTCGATAACTTGCTTCATAATTATTTGTTAATCTATACGAATTAACAATTTTTTCTTGATCACAGAAGAAATGTTTTATTAAACCATAATAATTAAAATAAACTTTTAATAAGCTATGTGGATTAATTCTTTCATTTTCTTTAATGGTTGTTGCAAGTTTTCTAAATTCAAAACTTGGATCAAGGGTTGTTTTATGAATCAATAACCCTTTTTTTTGATTAGTTGGTATATGTTTACTTGTTCGTTTTTTCTTACGTGCTTCTAATAATTCTTCAATTCTAGGTAAACCTTGAACAATATCACCTGTAATTTCTTTTTCAAAATTTAATAAACCAATTGTTTGACTATTTTCAACAAATTCACCATTTTTACAGAATACGCTATTTACTTCACGTTCGAAGAAATCTTCTGTAATTGAATGAATATTAATCGACTTTTTAAAAGGATATTCAAAGAATTTTATACGTGTTAAATCAACGTTCGAATTTGAACGTTGTTTCATCGAATTAGAAAATAATTCAGAATTTTTTAAAAAAATCGAAATATGTTTTCTTCCTTTTGGAATAGTTTGAACCACTGGAATATTTTCAAATTTATTTGAAGTTTTAGTTATTAAAAAGTTTTTGATAAAAATTGGAATTGGCGAACTAAATAATTTGCCCTCCTTTTTAATAAACATTTTTGAATATTCTATTTTTGTACCTGAATATGTTTGATTAATCGTATTGTAATTAACTTTTTTACTAATAACTTTTTTTGTTAAATCAAAATAATTTAAATAAATACTGCGTTTTTGTTTTTTCGTAGGAGAAAATGAATAAGATTTTGGCGAAATCAATTTATATGAAATTACTTTATTTGTATTCGATTTTTCATCTTCACAATTTGGGAAAAAATATGGTCGACCTTTTTGAATTGTTAAAAATTCATCATTATCAATAATAACTTTACCTGTCTGATTAACATTAACATTATTAATGATTAGATCATCAATTGTTTTATTTTTTAGCTTTTCTTTTTTAATTGTTACACAATCTTCATTTGAAATTAATAAAACCTGTTTATTCTTATTATATTTTGATTTAATTTTAACAATTTCTAATGATAATGGTGTAATAGTTTCTAAATACCCCAAAGTAGTATAAGCATCAATAAATTGATTCGGTTGAATCAACATACACGAATTAATATTTGTATATCGTAAATGAGCAGGAATATAATTATTTAAATAAATTTTTTCCGAAATTAATAACTCTAGTTTTTGTTTTACAATATCATTTTTAAATTGAATACTAATCGAATTCTTTGATATATTTTTTGCCGACACTAATAAAACATTATTAACTAACGAAATAGAATTTGCTGTTTTAATTTTTTGATTTGATTTAAACAGATATTGTGTTGTTTTCTTTAAAGAGAAAAGTGATTGATATTTTGATTCAAGGTCGATTACATTCGTTGATGATTTTGTATGTGGAACCTCAAAAATATCCAATGGACGTATTAATAATTGATCATTTCCTTTACTTGAAATATGTTGGCATAAAGATGGTTTTGTTAGAATAATATTGTCAAAAATTTCTTCACCTGGATAAAATATTTTATTTGCAAATGCTTCGAAATGTTTACCCTGATAGACTAATCCAGATTTAATCGAAATTTCAGAAACAATATTATTTCTTGAAGAAACAATAACAATACCTGAAGTTTTTGAAAAAATACCAGGAACGATTTCATAGTTTTTTGATATAAAGTTCCCATGTTCTACCAAAAGAATACTTCGGTCACAATTTAATTTATACGTTTCTTCAGGTAACCATACAATTGATTTATGAACAAAGGGTGTTTTTGAACTTTCGTCTAAAGCAATTTTTAATAATTTCGGATTTTCTTGCTTATTAATTTTAATTACACCATTAATAACTGCTGGTTTAAAAAATGAAACAAGCTTATTAGTTTCAAATGATTTATATTTAACTCTTTGATCATAATATGGGATTCCGCCAATTTGAGTTTTAAAATTATTTGAAACAGAACTCGCGAAATAATTTGTGAATAAAGAATTAAAATAATATTTCGATTGTTTTTCTTTTAAATTTATAAAATAATTAGAACTTTTTACTTTCAAAATATATTTTGGTGTGTCTGAAATTTCCGCTGAATTTAATTTTTGGAGTTTTGATTGTGTTAAAAATGTAAATCTATTAGATATTTCTATTTGTCGTTCAAATAAATTTGTTTTATCATTAACAACTTTCACAAAACCTGGATAATGATTAATTACTTTTGTTCGAAAAATGTAACTATTTTTATTAATTTTATGGTCAGTATAAAAATTTAAGAAAGATGTCATTGGGGCTTGATATACTTGACCAGACAAAATCCATAAAAGTTTATTAGTATTAACAAAATTTGTTTTATTTTTTAAACGTGGCATAAAGATTTCACCAGATGATGTACTTAAGACTGGTTTTATTTCTGTACGTGTTTGTTTATCACTATTAGCTAATTCTCCAATTAACGAACCTTGTTTTACATATTGATTATTTTTGTTGAATAAAATCGTGTTTCGTATAAGTTCTAATTGAATTAATTCATCATTTTTATTCTCAGGAACAATTACTACAGAACCAGAATTTTTTGTTAATAAAACATCTTCACCTCGATTTGTTCTTAAAATAATTGTTTTTAAGATTTTTGAAAATTTAATAATACCATTAATAGGACTAATAATTTGTTGCCTAGTTTCAGATGTAAAAATACCACCTGTATGGAATGTTCGCATTGTTAATTGAGTACCAGGCTCACCAATAGATTGACCAGCAATAATTCCAATAGCTTCTCCAATATCGACAAGATTTTCATTGGCTAAATCCCAGCCGTAACACTTTTGACAAACTGATCTATATAATCGACAAGTTAAGGGTGAACGTATAAAAAATTTTTTGATATTCTTTTGTTTAGCAGTACGAATTAAATTTGGCGTAATTTGTGTATCTGCTTCAGCGATTACTTCTTGCGTAATTGGATCCGTAACAGATTTACTTAACAAGCGACCTAAAATTTGGTCATAAATTACTTTCGTAACTTGCGTTTTCGTTTCTAAATTAAAAACGGAACATGAATATGGAGTGGAACAATCCTTTTCTCGAATAATAATATCTTGTGATACGTCAATTAATCTACGTGTCAGATAACCTGAATTTGCTGTTTTTAATGCAGTATCAACAATACCCTTTCGGGCTCCATAACCTGACATTAAATAATCTGTAATTGTTAGTCCTTCACGAAAATTCTTTTTAATTGGTAATTTTAAAATTTCACCATGAGGATCTGACATTAACCCACGCATACCAACTAATTGCCGTACTTGTGATAAGTTACCTCGTGCACCCGAAAATGCCATTATATAAACAGAATTTAGTGGATCATACCTCTTAAAATATGATACTACTTCATCTTTTAACGATTCGCTTGTAATACTCCAGGTATCAATAATTTTTTGAAATCTTTCAACATCTGTGATTTTTCCTTTTAAACAGATTTTTTCTGCATTGATAATGTCTTGATGTGCTTTTGTTAGCATTTCATTTTTAACAAAAGGTACTCTTAAATCTTCAATACTAATTGAAATACCTGCTTGGGTAGCATATTTAAAACCTAAATACTTTAATTCATCAGCTAAAGAACATGCTTGCATTGAATCATATCTTGTAAAACTCCATGCAAGTAATTGTTTTAATTGTTTTTTACTGATAAGACTATTTTGATATGTATAGTTTTTCATAAAACTTCTTTCTATAATATTTCAAGGAAATGCTTTATCTTATAAGTTTTAAGGTCTTTTGGATTGTATAATTAAAAATCACACGACCAGTAGTTGTTTGAACATATTGAACAATGATATTATCATTTATATCTTTTCGAACTTGTAAATTTTCAAAATATTCAATATAGGTACCATCTTTTAAGACTAATTTTTTTATCATAGTCGATGAATCATCAACAGGATCATTGTAACGAACCCAAATATTTGTATGTAATTCAATTTGATCTTGATTATAAGCTAGAATAACGTCATCTAAACTCGAGAAATAATGATTTGCGCCTAATAATCCGTTAATATTATTTACAGTCAAATAATAACAACCTAAAACCATATCTTGACTTGGCATGATAATCGGTTCACCATTAGCTGGTGATAAAAAATTATAAGGAGCTAGCATTAACATATAACATTCAGCTTGTGATTCTAATGATAATGGAACATGTACTGCCATCTGATCTCCATCAAAATCTGCATTAAAAGCGGAACAAACTAGTGGATGTAGTTTAATAGCTCGCCCTTGAACTAAAATTGGTTCAAAAGCCTGAATACCTAACCGATGTAGAGTTGGTGCTCGATTTAGAAATATTGGATGATTCTCTAAAACTTTTTCTAATACTGGATCAATTAAAGGTTCACTTTGTTGTATTAAGTTTTTAGCTACCTTCATATTACTAGCTAATCCTTGATTAATTAGTTCTCGAATAATGAATGGTTGGAACAATTCAATCGCCATTTCATATGGTAAACCACATTGATTTAATTTTAAACTTGGTCCTACAACAATAACTGAACGTCCAGAATAATCAACACGTTTACCTAATAAGTTTTGTCTAAAACGTCCATGTTTTCCTTTAATAATATCAGACAACGATTTCAAAGGTCGATTATTTGCACTTAAAGCAATTTTACCTCGTTTTCCATTATCAATTAAAGTATCAACTGCTTCTTGAAGCATTCGTTTTTCATTACGAATAATTAGTTGAGGGGCATCAATTTCTAATAATCGTAATAATCTATTATTTCTTGTAATAATACGTCTATATAATTCATTTAAGTCCGATGTAGCAAATCTTCCACCTTCAAGTTGGATCATTGGTCTTAAAGCCGGTGGAATTACAGGTAAAATTGTTATAATCATCCATGCAGGGTTTGAACCTGTGGCTAATAAATTTTCTAAGATTCGAATACGTTTAATGGACTGGTCACGTAATTTATAAATTCGTTGATGTTCCCATTTTCTAAACCATCGTGAACTATTATATGTAGGTTTTTCTTTATGTAGAACTTTACTACAAATAGTAATAAAACGCCTTGTTCGCCAAATCTCTCTTTCTAAATTTAATTTTTCTAATTCTCGTTTAATTAAAACTGCACCAATTAAATAATTTGGTGTTGTTCTCAATAAATATTTTGGTGTGTTTCTACGTCGATTTTGTAATTTTGGTTTAGGGTATGGCTTTAATGGATAACCAGTAAAACCAAATTCTCGACTACGTCGATATTGTTGTAAATCCCAATGTAATCCATAAAATGAAATTTCATCTTCTGCAATAAAGTATGCTAGTGAGGCTAATTTAATACGTTTTATTCGGCCATCACGTAAATTAACTTTTCCAGAACGAATAGCAAATTTTTTTCTATTCAATTCATAAAATTGATCGTAATAGGTTTTTAAAGATTCTTCAAAATCTTTTAATTGATCTGGATTCTTACGAACTTGAGCTAAAATTGATTTAATATCCATATCAAATTCAAACCCAAGCTGCCATTGTAATAATTCAAAAAACGCAGGGTAATCATATAATAACCCAGTGTCAAGACGTTTTTCGCACTGTTCTACTTCTAATAGCAAAGCCATATAATTAGGTCTACTATTAATGTACCAAACATGTGTAACTGGATATATAAGATTAATATGACCCATACGATGACGACGAACACGTGATTCGGTTAATTCAACACCACAACGTTCACAAATTAACCCTTCATATCTTACACGTTTATATTTCCCACATGCACATTCTAGACTTTTACTAGGTCCAAAAATTCTTTCACAAAATAAACCATCCATTTCTGGTTTAAAAGTTCTATAATTTATCGTTTCAGATTTTTGGACTTCACCAATAAATTGACCATTGGGTAAACGGCGATGTGACCATTGTAAAATACGAATAGGAGAAGCTAGTTTAATTTTTATATAATCAAATTCTTTTTCTGAGCGTATCATGTTTTTGATAAATTTATTAGAATGAGATATTATTTATATTTGAAGTTGGTGGAAATGTTTTTGATAGAGGATCATATTTTTCAATTAAATTAACTTCAACTTCATAAGTTTGCGGTGAACTTAATTTCTCAATTCGATATGTACTCATATCTAATCCAATAGAGCGTAGTTCTTGTAAAAGAACTTTAAATGATTCTGGAATTCCAGATGTCGGGATTGGTTGTCCTTTAACAATTGCATTTAAAGTTTCATTACGCCCTTCCATATCATCAGATTTAATTGTTAATAATTCTTTTAATGTAAAAGCAGCACCAAATCCTTCTAATGCCCAAACTTCCATTTCACCAAAACGTTGACCACCATGTTGTGCTTTACCGCCTAAAGGTTGTTGTGTAACTAGAGAATATGGTCCAGTTGCTCTTGCATGCATTTTATCATCAACTAAATGAATTAATTTTAACATGTATGCATTACCAACTGTAATTGGATTTTCAAACTCTTTACCAGTTCGACCGTCAATTAAAACCATTTTTCCAGGTGAATATGGATTAAAAAGCCATGCTTCATCACGTTCTATTGAAGCTTGTCGTAATTTTTTATTAATCAATATTCTTGAAACTTCTTGTCCATACATTTCATCAAATGGTAGAATTTTAAAACGACGATTTAGTTTATGACCTGCTAAACCAAGTAAACATTCATATAATTGACCTACATTCATTCGAGAAGGTACACCTAATGGGTTTAAAATAATATCGACCGGTGTTCCATCTGGTAAGAAAGGCATATCTTGTCTCGGTAAAATACGCGAAATAATTCCTTTATTTCCATGTCGGCCTGCAATTTTATCACCAACTTGAATTTTACGAATTTGAGCAATAAAAATTTGGATTTTTTCAAATTTATATGCAAGTTTTGTGCGTCGATTAAATGTTAATGTTTCAATTACTCGACCGTACTCACCTTCGGGCATTCTAAATGATGTATCACGAACACCTTTTGCTTTTGCACCAAAAATTGCACGTAATAATTTAGCTTCTGGTAATTGTTCTGACTCATCTTTCGCAATTACTTTCCCTACTAAAATATCACCTGGTTTTACGAAAGTTCCAATAGATACAATTCCATCTTCATTTAAATGTTGAAGCTCAGAAAAACTTAAATTGGGAATATTTCGTGTAGTTTTTTCACAGACTTCAGCGGTTTGATCAATTTCAATTTCGTAGCGTTCGATATGAATGGAAGTAAATACATCTTCATATACTAAACGTTCATTAATTAAAATTGCATCTTCAAAATTGTAACCATGCCAAGGCATATAGGCAATTAGAACATTTTGACCTAAAGCTAATTCACTATTAGCTATACCTGGTCCATCTGTTAACATTTGTCCAGAGGCAACTTTTTCACCTTTCCAAACAATAGGACGTTGATTAATACAGGTTTCTTGGTTTGAACGTTGATATTTTTGCAAGGTGTACTTAATTTCTTTACCAAATGAATTTTTGATAATAATTTGATCAGCAGTTACAGATTCAACAAGACCTGTTTGTTGTGAATTAATTGTTAAACCTGAATCAATCGCAATTTGATTTTCTAGACCTGTTCCAACAATAGGTTTTTGCGGTAATATTAATGGGACTGATTGTCGTTGCATATTAGAACCCATTAAGGCTCGATTTGCATCATCATGTTCAAAGAATGGGATTAGCGAAGCAGCAACTGATACCACTTGAATTGTCGAAATAGCAATAAAATCAACTTCGAAGGGTGTTACATTAATAAAATCTTGTTTATAACGAACTGGAATTAAATTTTTTGTTAAATAATTTTTTTCATTTGTTGAAATATCAGCTGGAGCAATTTTGTAAAAATCTTCTAAATCTGCGGTTAAATAGATTGGATTTCCAGTTTTGATAACTTTTCCGTTAATAACACGCCAAAACGGTGTTTCAATAAATCCAGATTTATTTACACGTGCACATGTTGTTAACGAAGCAATTAAACCAACGTTTTGACCCTCTGGTGTTTCAATTGGACAAATTCGACCATAATGACTTGGATGAATATCACGAACCGCAAAACTAATTCGGTCACGATCAAAACCACCTGGTCCTAAACCACTAATTCTTCTACGATGTGTTAAAGACGATAATGGATTTGTTTGATCCATATATTGCGATAATTGACTTGAACCAAAAAATTCACGAACTGTTGCTCCAACAATATTAAAACTTGAAAGTTGACTTGAACCTGTTTTATTTGTTTGACTTCGAAGTTTTCTTAATAAACGCTGAAAACCTATGCGGAATAAATTTTGTAATAATTCCCCAACTGATCTAACTCGGCGATTTTTTAAATGATCAATATCATCTCCAACTGTTTTAGAAATTGATAATGTGATTAATGAGTCAATAATCGCAAATATATCTTCATATGTAATTGTTTGAATTTGTTTAGAAACTTTAATATTCAAACGATTATTTATCTTAAAACGCCCAATTTTTCCTAATGAATAGTACTGAGCATCAAAAATTCTTGAAAATTCTGATATATTCTTATAATAGTCAAGATTTAAATTAAATCTTAACAAAGGATTCTCCATTTCCAAGTTTGTTGTAATTAATGGATTATTAAAATAAAAGAAATCCGAGTGCTCTAAACTTTGACAGATTTCTAAATCTGTTAATCCCATTTCTTTCAACAAATGAAGTATTGGTTTTTGAGTAATTTTATCTAATTGAATTACAACTTCATCTTCTTGATTTTTTATGGGATACTTATATTGATTAATTTTTGTATTTCGTTGAAAACTAAACCGAATCCATGAGCCATATTCAGGAATTAAGATTGCTGTATAAAGGTCTTTCTCATGATATTTAATTTTATATTTATCTTTAATTTCATGATCATCTTTATATTGAATAATTTCTGAACGAGATTTTAGATATGTAATATCATAAAGATTTTGGGAGCTTTGATTTTTTTTACGAGTATACTTACATAATTCTTTCAAACTGGTTGAAAAATATAGAGTCGGTTTTAATTTTTTATGTTGAAGTTCTGTGACTAACGTTTTTAGAGTCTTTTGTGAATTAACTAGATTAACTTTTAAAAAAGTAAAATTTTTTAAATTTTTAAAAGATTTTGTTTCAAAAAGAGGTACTAGCAGTACTTCATAACTAAACAATATCTGATTAATCTTTTTATACTCAGTTAAAATCTCATCATTTTTAATTGTTGATTTAGAAACTATATTCGTTGTTAATAACTGCGTATTGAGAGTTTTTAGCCATGAATTTTGTAATGAATCTAAAGATGTGTCAGAATTTTCTTTCAAAATTTCATATTTAATTAAGCATTTTAATAAGAAATTCCAATGACCAAAGAATTCATTAAAATCTTCCGTTTGCGATTGTAAAATTTGTTTATTTTTTACTTTTAACCAATGTAAAAATAATTTGATACGCTCAATTTTTGTTTCGGGGTCTGTTGTCTTTGAAATTATTCGGTAAATTTTAAAAGACTCTAATAAATATGAGTTAAAAACATGTTTATGTTTCTTTAAATTATTATAAGAAGATCCAAAAAGACGTTCACTTTTTAAGTTTTGTGAAAAGAATAATACTTGTTGTGATAAAAAAGGTTCTCCTATTGGGACAAATGATCGAAGCTTATTTATATCACTAGATAAAAATCGTTTAACCTTTTTTCGTTTTTTTTGATTTTTATTTTTTTCAAAATAAATTCCTGGGCTACGAATAATTTGACTTACAATAACTCGTTCACATCCATTTATGACAAATGTCGCTGCGGTTGTCATTAGAGGTAAATTTATGATTGGAAATTGACTATGGTAACGAACACTATTTAGTTTTTTATTTCGGACTTCTAAGGGAATTACTAATTGTGCTGCATAGTTTGCAGTATATTTCTTTGCACGTACAATATTATAAATGGGTTTTACTAAACTATATTCTTGTCCAAATAGTAGATACTCGGTGTTATAGCTAAAATCATGAATTCTTGAGAACATGGACAATTCTTCATTTAAACCATATGCAATAAACCAGCAAAAGCTAACTCTTTGCATTTCAATGAAATCCGGTAAAGCTGTTATATAGTTCATAGATTTTTTCATAATTTTTATTATTAAAAATTCTTTGAATGACGATTAATAAATAATCAGTTTTATTAAAAAATGAAAGTTAAGAAAATTTAAAATTTGTATTGGAAATTTTCTTAACTCAAAAATAAGAAGAATAGTTTTTGATTTATAAAAAACGTTAAACGGCTTTTAAATATGCAGCTAATTTTGATTTTTTACGTGCCGCTGTGTTTTTATGAAAAACATTTCTTTTAGAACCTTTATCAATTAAACTATATACAGAACCTAAAAGTTTTTGCGCTTTTACTTTATCATCAGGATTCTGAGAAGTTTTATAAGTTTCTAAAGATTTTAAAAACATTTTAGTTAGTGTTCTTACTGAACTTTTATAGAAACGATTTTGTAAACGATTTCGTTCAGTCACTAAAATACGTTTTTGTGCAGATTTAATATTAGCCATATTAATATTTATTGATCCTTTAATTTTTAAATTAAATACTTATATTTAGTAAAATATAATACATTTAATAGAAAATTGGAAGTTTTTGATTTGAAAAATTTTTCATGTAATGAATTATAAAAGAAAAAAAACGTAAAACCTTGATAAGATAGAAATTTTTAGGCAATATTGTTATGTTAAAACTAGTATTACAAATTTATAAACATTTATATGGCAAAAAATAAAGGCACTAGAATTTTAATTACCTTAGAATGTACTGAATGTCGCTCAAATACAAATAAACGTTCTCAAGGTGTTTCAAGATATACTACTCAAAAAAATCGTCGAAACAACCCCGAACGAATTGAACTTAAAAAATATTGCAAACATTGTAATAGACCAACAATACATAAGGAAATTAAATAAGAATGTTACTTCAAAAACAAAAATTTTCACCGATAAGTATTAATCAAAAAATTGATTATAAAGATATTGATTTACTAAAATTATTTATCACAGAACAAGGTAAAATTTTACCTAGACGAGTTACAGGTGTTACTGTTCAACAACAACGCCAAATAGCAAAAGCTATTAAACGTGCACGTGCATTAGCATTATTGCCATTTGTGGCATCAAATTCTATTTAAAAAATTTTGGAATTAGGTTTTATCTAAACTGACCCTAATTCCATGGTTTTTAAATTATTCTAATTTTATGCAAAGGAGTACTTAATGGGTAATTTTATCGATAAAACATTTACCGTAATGGCAGATATTCTTTTAAAAGTTTTACCTGCTAGTAAACAAGAAAAAGAAGCTTTTTCTTATTATCGTGCAGGTATGGCAGCACAATCTGAAGGAAAATATGCTGAAGCTTTAGAGAATTATTACGAAGCCTTACAACTTGAAGAAGATCCGTATGATAGAAGTTATTCACTATATAATATTGGATTAATTTATGGAAATAATGGTAATTATTCACAAGCTCTAGAATATTATCATCAAGCATTAGAATTAAATACAAATTTACCACAAGCATTAAATAATATAGCTGTAATTTATCATTCACAAGGCTTAAGTGCATTAGAAATGCAAGAAGAAGATACAAATTTAAACCTACAGAATGACGAATACGTTGAATTAGCAAAAGAATTTTTTGATAAAGCTGCGGAATACTGGCGTCAAGCATTAAAATTGGCACCTGATAATTATCCAGGTGCTCAAAATTGGTTAAAAGTTACGGGACGTATGGTAGCTGAAGATTCATTCTAAAGAATGCAAAAACGAAATAATACAAGAGATTTTATTCAAGAAATCTTATTATTTTGTTGTACAATTATAAATAGTTAACAAATCTAAAATTTGTTAGTCTCATAGACTAGTATGTTATATTCTGAAAGTATATTTATTCTTAAATATTTTAAAAATGTTAAGTCAAAATGGTAAAAACTGCAAATAAAGGTTTCATTACTCAAATTATTGGTCCAGTATTAGATATTGCATTTCCGTCAGGAAGTTTACCTCCAATCTACAGCGCAATTGAAATTGCTAACGCAGATGGTTCGGTAACAATTGTTGAAGTACAACAATTATTAGGTGATAACAAAGTTCGTGCTGTATCAATGCGTTCTACTGATGGTTTAAAACGTGGTGCAGAAGCTACTGATTTAGGTGGCCCTATTTCAGTTCCTGTAGGTACTACAACTTTAGGTCGAATTTTCAACGTAATTGGTGAGCCCGTAGATGAACAAGGTGATGTTTCATATGACGAAACTTTACCAATTCACCGTGATGCTCCAGCATTTACAGAGTTAGAGACAAAACCGTCAATCTTCGAAACAGGTATTAAAGTAGTAGATTTATTAGCACCATATCGTCGTGGTGGTAAAATTGGTTTATTCGGTGGTGCTGGTGTAGGTAAAACTGTGTTAATTATGGAATTAATTAACAACATCGCAAAAGCACACGGTGGTGTATCTGTATTCGGTGGTGTAGGTGAACGTACTCGTGAGGGTAACGATTTATACGAAGAGATGAAAGAATCAGGTGTAATTAATGAAAATAAATTCTCTGAATCTAAAGTAGCTTTAGTATACGGTCAAATGAATGAGCCTCCGGGAGCACGTATGCGTGTAGGTTTAACAGCTTTAACAATGGCTGAATACTTCCGTGATGTAAACAAACAAGATGTATTATTATTTATTGATAATATCTTCCGTTTCACTCAAGCGGGTTCTGAAGTATCTGCTTTATTAGGTCGTATGCCGTCAGCGGTAGGTTACCAACCAACATTAGCGACTGAAATGGGTGCTTTACAAGAACGTATTACATCTACAACACAAGGTTCTATTACATCAATTCAAGCTGTATACGTACCTGCCGATGATTTAACAGATCCAGCACCAGCAACAACATTTGCTCACTTAGATGCTACAACTGTATTATCACGTAACTTAGCTGCTAAAGGTATTTATCCAGCGGTAGATCCATTAGATTCAACATCTACAATGTTACAACCTGGTATTGTTACAGAGTTACACTACGAAACTGCAGAAACAGTAAAAGAAACTTTACAACGTTACAAAGAATTACAAGATATTATTGCAATTTTAGGTATCGATGAATTATCAGAAGAAGATCGTTTAACTGTAGCTCGTGCACGAAAAGTTGAAAGATTCTTATCTCAACCATTCTTCGTAGCTGAGATCTTTACAGGTTCACCTGGTAAATATGTAAGTTTAGAAGATACTATTAAAGGTTTCACAATGATCTTTAAAGGTGAGTTAGATGATTTACCAGAACAAGCGTTTTATCTTGTAGGTAATATTGACGAAGCGATTGAAAAAGCAGAAACTCTTAAATAAGGAGTAATATTATATGGTTATGAACATTCGAGTTCTGACTCCAGACAGAGTAATTTGTTCTACAACAGCCGATGAAGTTGTTTTACCAGGCTTAACAGGTCAAGTCGGTGTTTTAGATGGTCATGCTTCTTTAATCACAGCTTTAGACACTGGTTTATTACGAATTAAATTAGATAATAAATGGACTCCAATTATTTTATGTGGAGGATTAGCTGAAATTGATAGAAACCGTGTTACTGTTCTAGTTAATGATGTAGAAGAACTTGTTTCTGTAGAATTAAGTGAAGCTACAAAAGAATTAGAAAATGCAACTTTAGCAATTGAAAATGCTGAAACAAGTAAAACTCGTTTAGATGCATCAATTGAATTAAAAAAAGCAACAGCACGTCTTGAAGCTATTAACTATTTATCATAATTTTTAAACCAAAAAGGAAAATAGTATTTATTTTCTTTTTTGGTTTAAAAATTAACTTTAAATCTAAATTTTAACTTATACATATAAATTTTTTATTTCTATACAGAAAAAAAAATTAAGAAGATAAACAGTATAATAAAATCGAAATCTATGGTAACAAATTCTGATTTTAATTTCACTAAAAATGAAATAGTAACATTAGAGCTTCCATTCTCAGAGCATATTGAAGAATTACGACAACGTATTTTTCATATTTTTTGGGTAATTTTAATATTATCTTGTTTAGCATTTTTTGAAGTTAAATTTTTAGTTAAAATATTAGAACTACCTGTCGATAATGTAAAATTTTTTCAACTTTCTCCCGGTGAATATTTTGTTTCAACAGTAAAAATAGCATTTTATGCAGGTTTACTTTTTGGTAGTCCTTTTGCAATTGGACAATTAATTTTATTCTTATTACCAGGTTTAACAAAGAAAGAAACAAAAATTATTTTACCATTATTATTAAGTTCTTTATGCCTATTTGGCTTAGGATTAGTTTTCTCATATTATGCTCTAATACCAGCTGCTTTAAATTTTTTCTTAAATTATAGTGAAGAAGTAATTGAGCCATTTTGGTCTTTTGATCAATATTTTGAATTTGTTTTAGTACTGTTCTATAGTACTGGACTAGCTTTTCAAATTCCAATTATTCAAATTTTACTAGGTTTATTAAATATTGTTTCAGCTAAACAAATGTTAGCTGCATGGCGTTATGTCATACTAATCTCAACAATTATCGGGGCAATTTTAACACCGTCTACCGATCCACTTACCCAGTTATTGCTTTCATGTGCAATACTATTATTATATTTTTCAGGAGTAGGTATCCTGTTTTTAATAAAAAATTAATTTACATATCTATACTTAAAAAGTATTTTATTCATGGCAACTAACAAGTTTTTTAAAAGTCTTTTATTTACTTTAACGATTGCTATAAGTTTATTTGGTTTTTGTCTTGAAAATGCTTCAGCCTATCCAGTATTTGCGCAACAAGGATATTCAAATCCACGAGCAGCAAATGGTAAATTAGCTTGTGCAAATTGTCATTTAAACCAAAAAGCAATTGAAATTGAAGCGCCTCAAGCCGTTCTTCCAAATTCAGTATTTGAAGTTGAGGTTAAAGTACCATATAACACAGAATTAAAACAAATTGGTGCAAATGGTAAAGCTGCTGATTTAAATGTGGGTGGAATTGTAATTTTACCAAAAGGATTTAAGTTAGCACCAAAAAATCAAATTCCTGAAGAAGTTAAAGCGAAAAATAAAGGCGTTTTCATTTCACCATATAGTACTGAATTTGATAATATTCTAGTTGTTGGCCCAATTGCAGGGAAAAAACATCAAGAACTTATCTTCCCAGTAGTAGCTCCAGATCCAGAAACAAGTGCGGATGCTAAATATTTAACATACCCATTATATGCTGGTGGAAATCGTGGCCGTGGTCAAGTATACCCAACAGGTGAAAAGAGTAATATCAATTCTTTTGGTGCACTACAAGCAGGTCAAATTGCTGAAGTAAGTACAACAGAAAAGAATGAAACTACTGTTGCAATTATTAATTCTGATGGAACAAAAACATCACAAATCGTTCCTGCAGGTTTAAAAATAATTGTAAAAGAAGGAGATTTAGTAAAAGCAGAACAAGCTTTAAATATTGATCCAAATGTTGGTGGTTTTGGTCAAGAAGAGACTGAAATCGTTTTACAAAAACCAGCACGTATTATTGGTTATTTAGCGTTCTGTTTCAGTGTAGTATTAACACAAGTTTTCTTAATTTTAAAGAAAAAACAATTTGAGAAAGTACAAGCAGCTGAACTTAATTTCTAAAAAAAAAAGGAATGACTTTAAAAGTCTGTCATTCCTTTTTTTAATTATTATTTAGTATAAGTTATCTTCTTCATGTACAGCAACTGTACAGTCAGATTTTGGATATGCAATACAAGTTAAGACGAAACCTGCTGCTACTTGATCATCATCTAAGAATGTTTGTTCTGATTGATCAATACTTTCAACAACTTCAACTTTACCTGCACATGTAGAACAAGCACCTGCACGACATGAATAAGGTAAATCAACACCTTGTTCTTCTGCAGCATCTAAGATGAATACATCGTCATTACAATCGATTGTTGTATTAAGATCATGCTCTTCACTGACTAATGTCACTTTATAAGTAACCATATATAACTCCTGATTTTAAATATTTAGAAAGTAAATATTGAAATACTTTTCTGTTATTAACTTTACTATTTTCTATTATACTACTTAAATTGGATACAAAGAAATTTTTTTTATTAATTTTTTATTATTTAAAACTTTGTTTTAATCGACTAGCTTTACCACGTAAATTACGTAAGTAATATAATTTAGAACGACGCACTTTTGATGAGCGTAAAACCGTAATTGAGTCAATTTTTGGTGAATGAATTAAGAATATTCTTTCTACCCCAATTCCATCTAAAACTTTTCGTACAGTAATAGTTGTATTGATTGAACTATTTTTTTTTGCAATTATAGTTCCTTCATAAAATTGAACACGTTCTTTACTCCCTTCAATAATTTTCACACCAAGTTTAACAGTATCGCCAATTCGAATTAATGGCAAATCTTTTTTCATAAAACTGTTGTTTAAATTATCAATGGTCTGTTGATTATTTAATTTAGCCATAAAAATTTACTACAGATTTTAATAATATATTATTAGTAATAGTACATTTATATTATTAAAAAAACAATATAAAAATTTTAGAAATGCATTCGACTGGGTTCGAACCAGTGATGTTCCAGAGGAAAACGGATTATGAGTCCGGTGCCTTCAACCACTCGGCCACGAATGCAAATTAGTTAGAATAAATATATATTTTTATGAAATTTGGAGCTGATGGGAATCGAACCCACGTCCATTTAAACATTATCAAAATACTCATTCACAGGCTTAGTTCAAGAAATTGAACAGAATATAAACATTAATGTATTCTAAACTATAAAAAAGATAAAAGTCTAGTTATAGGGAATCAAATAATTTAGTACAAAGTTTCAAAATTAAGCAATTGCTAAAGCTGGTTGATTAGTTTTGAAAGAATTTTTTAACGCTTTTAAAGTAAAAGGGATTATATTATTTGCATTTATTATAGATGTTTGTATGTTTTTTCGAAGGATACAAGCTTCGACCTGCATCATATTTCTCTAAAATTTTAAATGTCAAAACCAAAACAGCCCCTGACTCTTTAAGTATATATTGTTTAAGAAATTCTAACAATAAGCATGAAGGGAATCGAACCCCCGACTTTCAGAATCGGAATCTGATGCTCTATCCACTGAGCTACATGCTTTGTTAACTCTTTAAATTTTCGAATAAATATTTAAAACTGAGTCAATTTAATGTCATGATATCAGGTGAGACTTAAAAGTGACAATAAAAAATATTAAATTTTTGATTTTTTTAAGACAAATTTTTAGATTCGACTTTAATATTGTAAATTGGGTCACTTTTTAAGAGAATAGATCAAAGTGAAGGTGGTTTAAGGTCATAGGCAACAAGTTGCCTATGACCTAGGGATAAAAATATATTATATGATTAAGATTTAGTAGTAAATTTTACCACCACCCCATTTTTCACTTAAGATACGTGGTGATAACATAATATGACCTGCAATCGCTGTTAAATCTTCATCAGTTAATGAACGCATACGAGGATAGATATCAGCACTCTTAATACTAGGGTGAACTTCTGCAACAGAGTCTAAACCATCATATGTTGTTGGATTTTTCATATAGTCTACTAAAGCTTCAATATTATCACGACGTGGAGTCGCTAAACTTAAAGCTTCTGGATCTAAACCAACGTTTGGATTAGTTTTTGTAATACCACCTACGTGACAAGCACCACAAGTAGCATTAAATAAACGTTTACCACGTTTAACTTGTTCAGGTGTTAACACAACTGTTTTTCCTGTAGAATCAGTAACTACAGTTCGTGTTGCTTCATCTAAATCAATGGCTGATGCAGTTGTAACAAAAATATTAAAGATACAGAATAAAATTAATGCACAAATTTTAGAATATTTTTTAAACATAATTTAAAAAGAGTGTTCACAAAATTGAAACCAAGAAAATAATAAATTATTTTTTTTTTTTAATTTTAGCCATATTTGCTAATAAGCCACGAAGTCGAATATTTTCCCAACCCGCAACTAAAAGTGATGCAATAACTAAAACTTGACTAAATAAGAGAATAGGATCTAGACGCCAACCATGCACCATTAAAATACAGCTATAAAGTAAACCAATAGTTGCAAAAAAGATATCTTCATCTCTTGCAACTTCCGGCTTAACTACCCGAAGAAAATATAATAATATAACTCCAAATCCTAATATTAAGCCTAATATAATATTAGGTCCAAAACCAATATTTATCATAATTAATTAGTTTAATTTTTTAATTAAGTTATAAATACTGTGTTAAAAATTTGTAATAGTTGTGGATTAGCTACGTGTTACACGATCACTTTTACTAATGATAATTAACGCAATACCAATTGCAGTTAATACTAAGCCACCTGCTACTAAACTAGAGATAAAATTTGCTACTGAACTTGTCATTTTTAATTCCGTTTTTTTAATTAAAAATAGTAAGATTGAATACATTATTAATTGTATCAGCTTTTAAAAAAAAAAACATAACTAATATTCGTATTACAATAATTTCTCTAGTTATTAATAAAACTTGGCTTTATATATAATATATATGTTGATCTAAAAGAATAAATTATTATGGTATAGCCTTTATACAAGCTTAGGTGTAAAACTTCATGCTGCTATCTCACGATCCTGACATAATAAATCTTTAACTAAACTTTAAAAAGAACTATACCATAAACTAATAATACTGAATTAACAAAAAATAAGCAACTATTAATTTTAAAAACTAAAGTATTGTTATTTTATGACATATCTTATATAATAAAACTAAGCCCGGATAGCTCAGTTGGTAGAGCAGTGGATTGAAGATCCTCGTGTCCCCAGTTCGAATCTGGGTCTGGGCAATTAAATTATTGCGTTGGTAAGATATTTAAGAATTTTGTATATTTTGAATCAAACTCGAGTTCTACAACACCAAGTGGACCATTTCGTTGTTTTGTAATAATTAATTCTGTTAAATCAACTGTATTTAGATCTGCTTTTGCTTGTAAATTATAATAATTATCTCTATATAACATTAATACTAAATCCGCATCTTGTTCGATAGACCCACTTTCTCTTAAATCTGATAAGATCGGCCGTTTATTTATACGGGTTTCAACATTTCGACTTAATTGTGATAAAGCTATTACTGGAACTTTAAATTCACGGGCAATATTTTTTAAAGAACGCGTAATTTGTGAAAGTTCTTGTACTCGACTTTCATCTTTATATATACCTCGTTGCTGATGCATTAATTGCAAATAATCAATAATGATTAAACCAATTTGGTTTTGTTCAAAAAGAATATTTTTAATTTTTGAACGAATAGCTTGGATAGAAGGATTTGGTGTATCATCAATAAATAAAGGTAAATTTGATAATGTTTGTATAGCAGTATTTAAACTAAACCATTCCTTTTTTTGTAAATTACCAGCTTTTAAACGAAACCCATTAATATTTGTTTCACTAGATAGTAATCGATAAACTAACTGTTCTTTAGACATTTCAAGACTAAAAAATAAGACTGGTAATTTTGTTGATTTAAGAATATTTAATGTAAAGTTAAGACATAAAGCTGTTTTACCCATTGAAGGCCGACCAGCCACAATTATTAAATCAGATTTTTGAAACCCTTGCGTAATGGAATCCAAATCATAAAATCCAGATGAAATACCAGGTAAAGTAGGATTTAATGATTTTTGCTTTAACTCCGAAAATATATTAGCAAATAATTCAGCATTACTTGATACATTTTTAGGATTAATTATATTTGTTAATGTAAAAAGTTCTGTTTCTACGTCATTTAAAATTTGATCAAGTGGAATATTTGTAATATATGCTGAATTTATAGCAGCATAACCTAATTTAATAAGAGAACGACGAATAAACTTATCTTGAACTAATTGAATGTAATCATCTAAATAAACTAAATTTGGAATTTGGGTCATTAAATCTGTCAAGAATTGAATTCCACCAATCTTTTCCAATTGTCCATTATCTTGAAGATAACTATTTAATGTAAGAATATCTATAGGTATATTATCTTTATACATTTGAATAATTGACTTATAAATTTCTTGATGATTCTTAAAATAAAAAGTTTTTATTTTTAAATTTCGTAATGCTAGTTCAAGTGCATCTGTACTCACTAATAAAGTACTTAAAATTGTTCTTTCAGCAAGTAAATTATGTGGTAAAGGCTTTTCAGGATCAAATTGTTCAAGTTGGTTATTAAAATTTTCCATTTTTATTCAGTAAAAATTATAGTTAACTTAATTCGCCTTAAAGGTTGCGTTTTAGAATTAGTCTAGATAGAATCTATAGTAAGTACGCGTCCTTAGTTCAGTTGGTAGAACGCTAGTCTCCAAAATTAGATGTCGAGGGTTCAAGTCCTTCAGGGCGTGCTTCTCTTTATTTAGAGGTTTCATTTTTATACTATTCAAATAGAATTCTATAATATTTAATATTCCGTAACTACATTCTTAATTTAAGAATACAAAATTAAATTCTAAAATTAAAATTATCTTCTATTTTCTTTAATATTGTACAAAATATAGAACCGCATGATTTCTAAAGAATAATAGTTTTAAGTTAAGATTAAACAAATATATTTTATTAAAAATATTAACGAATGGCTAAAAAAGTCACAGCATTAATTAAATTAGCATTGCCTGCTGGAAAGGCTACTCCTGCACCACCAGTAGGTCCTGCATTAGGTCAACACGGTGTAAACATTGCAGCATTCTGTAAAGAATACAATGCAAAAACAGGTGATAAAGGGGGCTTAATCATCCCTGTTGAAATCTCAGTTTATGAAGATAGAAGTTATACGTTTATTTTAAAAACACCACCAGCTTCTGTTTTATTAGCTAAAGCAGCTAATGTAAAAAAAGGTTCATCAACACCGAATCGAGTAAATGTTGGTTCAATTACTAAAGCTCAATTAGAAGAAATTGCAAGCATTAAATTACCAGATTTAAACACTAATAAAATTAGCAGTGCAGTTAAAATTGTCGAAGGGACTGCTCGTAATATGGGTATTTCCGTAATAGACTAATTGTTCTGGTTTTAATTTTTAATGGGGAAAACTTATGCGAAAATTATCGCGTCGTAAAAAAGAAAATTTAGTTAAAACAAAAAATATAGTTTTTTCAAATCTTGATGAAGCTATAAAAATGCTAAAAGAAACTGCAAATGCAAAATTTGTTGAAACAGTTGAGTTACATGCCAATTTAAATATTGACCCAAAATATGCAGATCAACAAGTTAGAACAACGGTTACATTACCACATGGTGTTGGTAAATCAGTTCGAATTGCTGTTTTAACAAATGATTCCAATATTGAAGAAGCTAAAGCTGCGGGCGCTGATATTGTTGGAAATGATGATTTAATTGAAGAAATCAGTCAAGGTAATCTAAATTTCGAATTATTAGTAGCAACTCCTGATATGATGCCAAAATTAGCAAAACTTGGTCGAGTATTAGGTCCTAAAGGACTTATGCCATCACCAAAATCAGGAACTGTAACAAGTACAATTACAGAAACATTATCTGAATTTAAAAAAGGTAAGTTTGAATACAAAGCAGATAAAACAGGTATTGTACACGTGAGCTTTGGAAAAACAAATTTTAATGAAGTTCAATTAAGCGAGAACTTACAAGCATTATATCAATCAATTGCACAAAAACGACCATCTGGTGTAAAAGGTAAATATTTTAAAACTGTATTTATTTGCACAAGTATGGGACCGTCTATTCAATTAGATATAAGTATGTTTGATTAAAATCTTTAACTCTATTTATTTAAAAATTAATTAATAAAAAAATATTATGTCAGAAAAAATCACTCAAATCATTGAAGAATTAAAAACATTAACATTATTAGAAGCATCTGAATTAGTTAGTCAAATTGAAGAAACATTTGGTGTAGACGCATCTGCTAGTGTTGGTGGTCCTGCTATGGTAATGGCTGCGCCGGGTGCTGCAGAAGAAGTAGAAGAAAAAACAGAATTTGACGTAATGTTAGATGAAGTTCCTGCAGATAAGAAAATTGCAGTATTAAAAGTTGTTCGTGGTTTAACTGGTTTAGGTTTAAAAGATGCTAAAACAATGGTAGAATCTGCTCCAATTGTTGTTCAAGAAGCTGTTGCAAAAGACGCAGCTGAAGACGCTCAAAAACAAATCGCAGACGCTGGTGGTAAAGCATCATTAAAATAACGTCAACTAACTAAGTTTTGTGTATTTTTTTAATACCTTTGAAATATAAGGTATTAAAAATAAGTATAAAGAGGTAACTTATCATTTGTTACAACCATTAAACTATTAAAAGAAACTAATAAATTATTATTTTTTTGTTTAAATATATTGCTTGAAATTTAAAGAAAGTAATGTTAAATTACTTTCTTTAAATTTCAAATTGATTACCACGACGATATTGTAAAAATGCTGCTACAAAAAGACCAAATGCACTTACAGTAATCATACCCAAAACAATACCAGATAATAAAGGTTCTACCATTTTATTCGTAATTATTAATATAAAAATATAAATGTATATATCTATACCATATTATAATTGAATAAATTTTTCAATTATAATATTGATTTAATTTAGTAATAAAATTCGATTACAAAAGAGAAATTTTATCTCTAATATTCTTATTATCTAAAACCAATCGCCGCTTGCCATACAAACGCTAATAATAAGAAGAAAACAGGAATAATTGGTAATACGTCAACAATTGGACTAAAAATGACATATGCTTCTGGTAAGCGAGCTAATAATAAACTTTCCATAAGTAAAACCTCGGTATATAAATTGTTAAATATATTAAATTTAATAATAATAATTCTACTATAAAAATTAGTAAAAGTTTGATTTATCTTTCGGATATTTTTTTAAATATAAACTATTTTCATATACAATATGGAATAAGAATTTTTAATACTAAATAAGTATTAACATTAACTTTTAAATAATAAAAAATATGGCAGCTTCTTTTTTACCTTCAATCTTAACTCCACTTGTTGGCTTAATTTTCCCTGCATTTAGTATGGCATTATTTTTCTTATACATTTCAAAAGACGATATTTCATAATATTTAAAAACTTAAAAATGTTATAAAGTTAATTTTATTATGATTAAAATTATATTTTCATAATAAAACTGACGATTTTAGTCAATTT